AGGACTTTTATGTTTGAATTATAATTAAAAAAATAAAACAGAATAGTATCAAGAAATTTGAAAAACTATTACTTAGGGTTATATAATTTTTATTCAATGGAATACGCAATTATAGAAGCCAGTGGTCGTCAATTTTGGGTAGAACCTAAAAAATTTATTGAGTTTAATAGGTTGATTCTTAACTAATTAAAGTTGATAATATACTTAATAATGTGCTTTTAGTAAAAATTTCAATTAATATTATTATTACTAAGGCAACCATTGCTACACGACCATTCAAAACTTCACTAACTAAGTAAAATCCCCATCTAGATTCGTAATCATTAGATTTTTTATAATTATTGTTCATAGTAAAGTAATATCAAATATCAGGGTTATATAAAAAATTGCCATTAAAATTATGATAATTATAATAACACGTTTCTTATAATTTGGGAAAACAAAAAAAGCTTTTCTCGGAGTATTAAAAATTGACACAATTTATATATTGAATCTATAATGAATGTAGGTAAGATTATTAAATAGTTTTTAGGTTTGTTTTCCTTAAGTTCTTATTAAATAATAAAAATAAATTAATATAAATGTTATGACAGACACCTTAATGTTAATGGTAGTAGCATCATTCGAATGGCCGTCACTTAACCCAAATGATTATACAAGAGCAGAAATGTTAAATCTTTTGGTAACGGCTATGGTGGCAGGACTAAGGCAGTATTATTGGATTTTAACTTTACGTTTATCAATACAATGGTTTCCAAATATTAATCCTTATATTCACCCAATGTATTCATTATTACACGCTACAGATTTTTTCTTAAAAGAATTTGATGACATAGTACCTACTGTACTGGGTATGGATATGTCTTCCATGTGTGCATTTATTTTCCTTGAGTGGATAATAAGAACATTAGAGTCTATTACTTTTACAGAACCTCCCATTTTTTAGAAAGAGAAATTAAATATATTATAATAAAACTTATATTAGAAATGTTAAAAATACGATTTAAACGTGGTGGCCGTAAAAAACAACCTTTTTATAGAATTGTGGTAATGGATGTTAGAACAAAAAGAGATGGGAAAGTATTAGAGGAATTGGGTTTTTATAACCCGATGGATAAAACTTTTCATATTAATCGTGAGCGAACAATTCTTAGACTAGCGAATGGTGTTCAACCCACAGAAGTTGTTAAAAATTTATTAAGAAAGTCTTCTGGGTTTTAAAGAAAAATAATATAAAATATAGGTAATTTATTGATGTTAAATAAGAGTGTCTATGTCTTTAAGATTCTTTGGAGCAAAAACTATTTAGGATTAGCTGTAGATAAAAAACTCCAAAATAATCGTACATTACCCATAACTACCTTTTTTTTTTGGCCTAGAGAGAATGGGTGGCAATTATTAAAAGAAGAATTATCCTATAAGCCTTGGATGTCAAAAGATGATTCAATTGATATATTAAATGCTTATACTGAGATTATAAATTATTGGTTATTAAATGTTAACGAAGTCGAGAGCATAACAAAATTAATAAAAGATAGCTCAAAATTCAAGTTTGAACTTTTGGCTAAATTTTAATTTTAATTTTTAGTCATAAAAATAGTCTATCGACTATTTTTATAGTCTAAAAATATCCATGTTTAAATTTTATATCAGGTTTTAGTAGATGATAAATAAAAATAGAAAAACCCTACAAATTCTTTTATTAATTAAAGATTTGGATCCCATTTTTTTCGAATTTTTAATTGATAAAATAGAATACCCTAATAAAAAACTTACATTTACTACAGACGAAAGTCTTAAAACTCCTAATACAAATATCATATTATTTTTAACTTACTGCAATGTATTTTCAAATAAACAATTAAATATACAATTACAAAATAAACCAACCGTTGATACAACGAAAGAGAATCTATTGTACTATATAAACAAAGGTAAACGAAGAATAACCGCAAAGGTTTTTAATAATGATTTAAAACAGCAGCTTCAAAAGAGCTTTTTTTTAAGTATTAACAAAACAAAGTACAATGAAACGGTTTCTTCAGAAATTTTAACTTCTATTAAAACATTACAGAATTTTAATTTCATTTAATCCGAATAAAAAGAACTGGGGTAGGAGGATTCGAACCTACGAATGGCGGAGTCAAAGTCCACTGCCTTACCACTTGGCTATACCCCAAAAAGGATCCATAAATCAATCTATAATATTCTCTGAGCTAGGAGGGATTCGAACCCCCGACACCGTGGTTCGTAGCCACGCGCTCTAGTCCACTGAGCTACAAGCCCTATATGAATATAATACATTACCTTACTATTTCATAATATAAGAAACAATTTTTAACCCAACTATTTATAATTCTTTTAAGTTTATTAGTAAATTGATTTAAATTTAAAAACATCAATATAATTAAAATGGTACGTTATAGAGGCCCGCGTTTAAAAATCATTAAAAGATTTGGTGACTTACCAGGTTTAACAAGAAAAGTAGTACTAAAAAAGCATAATGCACAAGGAAAAGAAACAGGTGACCAGAAAACCCCAAAAGCATCAGCTTATAAAATTAGATTGAATGAAAAACAAAAATTACGCTATAATTATGGGGTAACTGAATCACAATTATTAAGATATGTTAGGGAAGCAAGACGAAGAAAGGGTTTAACAGGTTTTTTATTAATGCAACTTTTAGAAATGCGACTAGATAATATCATTTTTCGTTTAGGATTAGCTCCAACAATCCCTGCCGCAAGACAAATTGTTAACCACGGGCATGTACTAATAAATAAAAAAAGAGTTAATATACCTAGTTTCCAGTGTCGACCAAATGATTCTATTAGTTTCTCTGCAAAACCTAAAGCAATAGCTTTAATCAAATCCAATTTAAACCAAGGGGAAAACGCAACTTCAAATGATAATGTTTTAAATAGTCACTTAGAATTTGATCAAAAATTATTAACAGGTAAAATACTGAATTTAGTAAAACGTAAAGATCTTAGGTTTAAAATCAATGATATGCTAGTTATTGAGTACTACTCAAGACTTGCGTAAAAATTAAAGTAAATATTTATTTTGTTATAAATAAAAAGAGAGGCTTACCCTCTCTTTTTGTTCCTAGCTCTAGTTTATTTTTTTTGCTTCTTCCTCTTTATCTATAACTAAACCTTCTATTGTTGTTGAAAGTTTTCTTGATAAAGCCATTTCACTATTTGATTTTGAAGGTTCAACCATAGGGTAACAATTCTCATCTTCTAGCACATTACATTCAAGTAAGACAGGTTCAGGCCCCTCTAAGGTATCGCGTAATGTGGGCCATATTTCCGATTGGCGTTCAGTATACATACTTTTAATACCATAGGCATTTGCAAGTACATCAAATTTTGGTGCTCCTTCTACCATATTAGAGTGAGAATATCGACTTTCGTAAAATGTTTCTTGCCATTGACGTACCATTCCTTGCCAATGATTATTAATAATAATAATTTTAATTCGTAACTTATATTTAGAAATTGTTCCTAATTCTTGTAAATTCATTTGGAAACTAGAGTCCCCAGTAATACAAATAATATCTTCTTTTGGGTAAGCCACAGCTGCACCAATAGCAGCAGGTAAGCCAAACCCCATCGTACCTAAACCAGCACTAGATAACCATTTACGTCGTTTACATTTTGTATACTGTGCAGCCCACATTTGGTGTTGCCCAACATCTGTAGTAATTATTGCATAAGGTCTAATATCTGTTAATGTTTTAATAACAGTTTGAGGTAATAAAACATCATCAACCGTTTTCGGCAATAATGAATAATCTCCCGGGATTGGTAGTAATGGGAATTCCTGCTTCCATTCTATAGTCTTTTTATACCATTTTTTAAATTCTTTACGAAGAGGTTTCTTAAGCCATCTATGTTCTGGTCGATCCATCAATAGAAGAAACTTTGTTAAGATTTTTTTAATATCACCTACAATACCAATACCAACATTTTTATTTTTACCAATTTCTGCCTCATCAACATCAATATGGATAATAAAAGCTTTACAGGCAAAATCTTGCAATTTCCCAGTAACTCTATCATCAAATCTAGCACCAACCGCAATTAATAGATCACAATTTGCTACTGAAAAATTGGCATACACAGTACCATGCATACCTAACATGCCCAAAGATAATCTATTATTTTCATTGAATGCTCCTTTTCCTGTTAAAGTTGTTGTAACAGGAATTTGATAGCGATAAGCAAACCGAGCTAATTGACGCCCTGCTTGTGAGCTTACAACTCCACCACCAATGTATAATAACGGTCTTGAAGATTCTGACAGCCTTTGTAAGGCCATTCTTATTTTGTCAGTTTGGTTCTTAAATTTATATCTCCAACCTAAGACTTTATGTACAGTTGTTGCATAGCATGGGATAAACCTTTTTATTTTTTCTAACCCTACATTTTTTGGTATATCAATTAAAACTGGACCAGGTCTTCCATTTTGAGAGACGTATATTGCTTCTGCAAGAATTTGAGCCATAAACCTAGATTCCAGAACAACATAAGAATGTTTAACTAGAGATAAAGTTATTCCATAAATATCAATTTCTTGAAAAGCATCAGTCCCAAGGAATTGGGTTCCTACTTGCCCCGTTAGAACTATCATTGGGATTGAGTCTAAGTAAGCGGTTGCAATACCAGTAACTAAATTAGTTGCACCTGGCCCTGATGTGGCAAAACAAACACCAACTTGTCCACTAGATCTACTAAAGCCATCTGCAGCATGTGTTGCAGCTTGTTCATGCCTTACAAGATAATGTTTGATAAATTTTTTGTCTTCCCAAAAAAATAATTCATCATAAATAGGTAATATAGCTCCTCCAGGGTACCCAAAAACTGAATGGATTTCACTGCGGACTAATGTGTCAAAAAGAGCAAATGCTCCAGTATGAAGATATAAACTTTTCTCTTCAATTTCTTGGATATCTTTAAAAAGATCCACTTTTTTTATATTTTTCTTTTCTATAATACTTGAATTTTGGTTATAATAAATTTTTTCAGGCGTATTTGGCATACCAAGGGTAGTTGACTGCAATCTTTGATTACGGTCTAATTCCCCGCGTCGTGAACTACGCCTTTTAAAATAATCCTTCTTCGAATATTTCATTTGAGTATTTCGAAAAGGGCTTTTTGAAAAATAATATATTTGTTGTTCTACTTTTTCTGTTGGTTCTATTTCTTTTGATTTTAATTCTGGTTCAGAGTTTTCCCCATAGTAGGGCATTAAGTTAAAAAATTGTTGGGTTGTCATAAATTAATTATTTTTAAATATAATAATAAAGTAAGTGTAATAAATTAATTTACTCTATACTTAGCATTCCTTTTAAAATGCAAAATAAAGTAATTAAAATACTTATTAAAAAAAAAAATATTATTTTCTTATCATTAAACTTTTTCAACTGTTCAATAATAGGTGTTAATAATATTAAAATTAATCCTAGCATTGAAGATATAAAAAATCTTGGATAACGTAATAAATTATCCCAAAAAACCATTTATCAACCCTTTTATTTATTTATTTATTTTATTGACACTCTTCTTAATAAAAATTTTGTTCTGAAACCAAGATGATTAAAAAAGTAAACATTTAGTTTCTAGTTTAATCAAAAAAAACTAGAAAACAAATTAATTCTACAATATAATCGTATTTAGAACTAATTTGTTTTCCTATAGCATATAGTTTATAATATATAAAATAAAAATCGATATTTATATTGAATTCTACAAATGGTTATATAGTAAAGTATAAAAAGTATAGACTTTTATATTTTGTTATATAGAGAGTAATATAGTATTATACTATAACTCTATCTTATATCTGACACAAGTCTTAAAAATTTACAAAAAAATAACCTATTTATGACACTACTTATTCTTGGAGGAACCGGAACCTTAGGCCGACAAATTGTTAGGAAAGCTTTAGAAAATGGTTTTCAAGTTCGTTGTATTGTTCGTAACAAAAGAGCGGCCAATTTTTTAAAAGAATGGGGTGCTGAGTTAGTTTATGGTGATTTAACAATACCAGAAACTTTACCACTTTCCTTTCAAGGTGTGACAGCTATAATTGATGCATCGACTACAAAACCTGAAGATAATACTGAATTAATACATGTAGACTGGTATGGTAAATTAATTGTAATCGAATTATCAAAATATGCTCAACTAAAACGCTTTATATTCTTATCCATTTTGAATTCGGAGAAGTATCCTTATATAACTTTAATGCAAATGAAATATAGGATAGAAAAGTTTATAAAAAGTTCAACAATCCCATTTACTATTTTTAAATACGCTGGCTTTTTTCAAGGACTTATCTATCAATATGCAATACCTATTTTAGAACAAAAATCTATTTTAGTTACATTAGAATCACCAACAATTGCTTATATAGATACTCAAGATGCTGCATTTTTTTGTATAAAAAGTTTATCCATTAAAGAAACAGAAAATAAAATATTTGCTACTGGAAGCTCTCAAGCTTGGAAATCAGAGGAAATTATTGAGCTTTGTGAAAAGCTGTCTGGTCAAAAGGCAAAAACTCAAACGGTTCCTGTATTTCTTTTAAAAGTTTTTAGACAAATAACAGGGTTTTTTGAGTGGAGTCTTAAAATTAGTGATCGTTTAGCATTTATTGAAGTAATAAATAATACTCAAAATTTTGCATCTTCAATTCAAGAAACCTATGACTCATTAGATATTAATAAAAAAGAAGTATTAGAGTTAGATTTTTATTTCCGAGAATACTTTGAAATGATGCTTACTCTTTTAGAAAAATTAAATGCTAGTCAAATAAAAAAAACCCAAACTTCTATAATTTAATTACGATAATATGAATCATGCTATTTTTGTTGTAAAAGTTATTGAAAAACCAGTCCATTTAATTTATAAGGAATGCCAAGCTATGGAAATAAAAGTAAAATTTCCAGCTCCTCGACAAAAAAATTCTAGAAATGAATTGACGCTTTTACTTTGGGGTGATTATAAAGGTGATTTTGTAAAATATTATAAAACACAAGATTATTTAATAATTGAAGGGACACTTACATCAAAGGGTTATGTTAATGAAGATAATGAGATAAATGAAGTAAAAATTATTGTTAAAAAACTTTACCCATTTTTATATTAATAGGAATGGGTAAAGTTTTTTAACATTTATAATTATAATGTTGAACAATAATTAAAGTTGGGTATAGAAAACTTAATAAATTTCCTTATACTTAGCTTTAATTATTATTATAAGAAATAAAAATTAGATTAATCAATTGGACGCATTGAAAGTACAGCCTCTGTTTGTCGGTTTATACCTTTTTCAAAACCTGCAGCAGCAGCTCTTGAACGACCAGAATGCCACCAATGACCAACTAATAAGAAGAAACCTAAGAAAAAGTGAGACGTAGTTAACCAAGAACGGGGTGATACATAGTTTACAGAATTTATTTCAGTAGCTACACCACCAACAGAATTTAAAGACCCTAATGGAGCATGAGTCATATATTCCGCTGCTCGACGTTCTTGCCAAGGTTGGATATCATTTCTGATTTTGTTAATATCTAAACCATTAGGACCACGTAAAGGTTCTACCCATGGAGCACGTAAATCCCAAAAACGCATTGTTTCACCACCAAATATGATCTCACCACTAGGTGATCTCATTAAATATTTTCCTAAACCAGTAGGTCCTTGTGCCGAAGCAATATTTGCACCTAATCGTTGATCTCTTACTAAGAAAGTAAATGCTTGGGCTTGAGAAGCTTCTGGACCAGTAGGACCAAAAAATTCACTTGGGTAAGCAGTATTGTTATACCATACAAAAATAGAAGCAGTTATACCCATAATAGATAGAGCAGCTAAACTATAAGATAAATAAGCTTCCCCAGACCAAACAAATGCTCTACGTGCCCAGGCAAATGGCTTAGTTACGATATGGAATACACCACCAATAACACAAAGCGCACCAACCCATATATGGCCACCTACAAGATCTTCCATATTATCAATTGAAGCAATCCAACCATCACCACCAAATGGTGATTTGAATACATATCCAAAAATAATAAAAGGGTTTATAGTTGGGTTATCAATAAACCTAACATCTCCACCACCTGGTGCCCAAGTATCATATAACCCATAGCTAAATAGGTTACCTGGCATAGCTCGGAAAGCAAATAGTAAAGCACCTAAACCAAGAAAGATTAAATGGATTCCTAAGATAGAAGTCATTTTATTTTTATCACGCCAATCGTAACCAAAAAACGGGAATGATTCTTCTAGTGTGTCTGGACCAATTAATGAATGGTAAATACCACCAAAACCTAGTACAGCTGAAGAAACTAAATGTACAACTCCAACCACAAAGTATGGGTAAGTGCTTACAATTTCTCCACCAGGGCCTACACCCCAACCTAAAGTTGCTAAATGAGGGATTAAAATAAAACCTTGTTCGTATAAAGGTTTTTCAGGGATGAAATGAGAAACTTCAAATAACGTCATCGCACCTGTCCAAAAAACCATGATACCTGCATGGGCTACATGTGCACCTAATAATTTACCAGATACGTTAATAAGACGAGCATTACCAGACCACCAAGCAAAACCTGTAGATTCAATGTCTCTACCTGCTACAATATTAAAGGGCGTTTCCACGTGGTAGAACCTCCTCAGGGAATACAAAGTTTTCATGTGGCTGATCTTGTGCAGCCATCCAAGCACGGATACCTTCGTTTAATAAAATATTTTTAGTATAGAATGTTTCAAATTCTGGATCTTCAGCAGCACGAAGCTCTTGTGATACAAAATCATAAGCTCTTAAATTAAGAGCAAGTCCTACAATCCCGATAGCGCTTGTCCATAAACCTGTTACAGGTACAAAAAGCATAAAGAAATGTAACCAACGCTTGTTTGAGAAAGCTACTCCAAAAATTTGTGACCAAAAACGGTTTGCTGTTACCATAGAATAAGTTTCTTCTGATTGTGTTGGTGTAAATGCACGGAAAGTATTCGCAGCATCTCCATCTTCAAATAAAGTATTCTCTACAGTAGCACCATGGATAGCACATAATAATGCACCACCTAAGATACCAGCTACACCCATCATATGGAATGGGTTTAATGTCCAGTTATGGAACCCTTGTAAAAATAATAAAAAACGGAATATCGCCGCTACCCCAAAACTTGGAGCAAAAAACCAACTCGCTTGTCCTAATGGGTATAATAAGAAAACAGAAACAAAAACCGAAATCGGTCCAGAAAAAGCTATCGCATTATAAGGACGAATCCCAACTAAACGAGCAATTTCAAACTGACGTAAGCAAAACCCAATTAGTGCAAATGATCCATGTAGTGCTATAAAAGCCCACAGACCACCAATTTGGAACCAACGTGTGAAATTACCCTGAGCTTCTGGTCCCCATAAAAGTAAAAGGGAATGTCCCATACTATTAGATGGTGTTGAAACTGCCGCAGTTAAGAAATTACAGCCTTCTAAATACGAAGTTGCTAACCCATGTGTGTACCATGAAGTAACAAAAGTTGTTCCAGTAAACCAGCCCCCAAGTGATAAATAAGCACAAGGAAACAGAAGTAAACCTGACCAGCCTACAAAAACAAAACGATCTCTTTTTAACCAGTCATCTACAAGGTCAAATAACCCACTACGCTCTGTTTGTCCAATTGCAATAGTCATACGTTAATTACTAAGTATTAACTGCAAGGAATAATAAAGTAGATAATAGAAAAATTTTAAATAAAATGATTAATATCAGACTTACCTAATCAGCTAATTTATTTTTGTTATAAAATACTTAAAACTTTTTTAGTGTTCTTATAATGGTTAAGATATCTATCTAAATAATATTTTTTCTTTCCCAAGTATTCTATAATCGTTGCCTACTCTAAGGAATAAATTGAATAATTCAATAATTAAAGAAGCTCCCCAGGTAGGATTTGAACCTACGACCAATCGGTTAACAGCCGATTGCTCTACCACTGAGCTACTGAGGAATTATGTTTGTTGTAACTAACGATTTATTATACATTCAATTTACTTAATTGGTCATAGCTTGACAATATAAGGTATATCAAATTAAAACTATGTTATTTAAGTTTTTTATTTGAGTTTATCTGGGGTTTTTTTTAATAGGCTCTAATGTTATCCTTTGATATTTGGTTAAATCTTCCATTTTAAAGATTTAACTAAATACCAAAATATATATCTATTACTAAATATATTCGTGTTTTGTGGATTTAGAAATAGTTTTTTATTTCTAGTTAACGACAGGCTTTAACCAGTCGTAACCTTTTTCTTCCAATAAATTCGCTAGACTAGCATCACCTGTTTTAATAATTTGTCCATCTTGCATAACATGAATAAAGTCTGGTCGTATATATTCTAATAATCTTTTATAGTGTGTAATCAGAACAACACTTTTACTTTTATTTTCCATTAGTGTATTAATTGTTTCAGAGATAGACTTCAGTGCATCAATATCTAGACCTGAATCTGTCTCATCAAGGATCCCTAATTTTGAATCCAATAAAGCAAATTGTAGAATTTCATTTCGTTTTTTCTCTCCTCCTGAAAACCCTTCATTTACATTTCTAGAAATAAAGCTTTCATCTAATTTGACCATTTTTAATTTTTCTCTTAACAATTCATAAAAAAACAAGGGGTTTGCTTTTGGTAAATCCATTGAGACTTGTTTTGCATTATAAATTGCTTGAAGAAATTCTTGATTATCTACTCCCGCAATCTCTACTGGGTACTGGAATGCTAAAAATAAACCTAAATGGGAGCGTAAATCTGGGTCTAAGTCACAAATGTTTTGTCCTTGAAATAAAATTTCTCCTTCGGTTACCTCATAAGATGGGTGACCGGCAATTACTTTTGAAAGAGTACTCTTCCCAGAACCATTTGTCCCCATTATAGCATGTATTTCTCCCTCAAAAATACATAACTCAACTCCTTTTAAAATTTTATTGCCATCAATATTTGCATGTAAATTTTTAATTTCTAAAAGTGGGACTTTATTATTTTGGATCATCCTACGCTCCCTTCTAATTTTATACGTAATAAATGCTCAACTTCTGAAGCAAACTCAATAGGTAACTCATCAAAAACAACTTTACAAAAACCAGTTAGTATTAACGTAACCGCATCTTCGGCATTAATACCACGCTGTAATAAATAAAAAAGCTGCTCTTCCCCAACTTTCGAAGTGGAAGCTTCATGTTCTATTTTAGAAGTTGAATTTTGTACCTGTATGTAAGGGAAAGTATTTGCTTGAGCATCTGCACCAAACAAAAGTGAATCACATTGAGAAAAATTTCTACTATTTAAAGCTTTTGTACCGATTTTAACTAATCCACGATAACTATTTTTTGAAAAACCACTAGATATTCCTTTGGAGATTATTTGGCTTTTTGTATTAGACCCAACATGGATCATTTTAGTACCTGTATCAGCTTGCTGCATATTAGTTGTTAAAGCTACTGAATAGAATTCTCCTTGGGATTGATTACCAATTAAAACACAACTAGGGTATTTCCAAGTAATAGCAGATCCTGTTTCAACTTGTGTCCAAGATATTTTCGAGTTTTCCCCTATACATAAACCACGTTTAGTAACAAAGTTATAAATTCCACCGATTCCATTTTTGTCACCTGCATACCAATTTTGGACTGTTGAGTATTTTATTTCTGCATTTTTTAAAGCAATTAACTCTACAATAGCGGCGTGTAATTGATTCGTGTCATATTGCGGGGCTGTACACCCTTCTAGATAACTAACATAACTTCCTTCTTCTGCTACGATTAGGGTACGTTCAAATTGTCCTGCTTCTTTATTATTGATACGGAAATATGTTGATAATTCTAATGGGCATTTTAAATTTTTTGGGATATAACAAAATGACCCATCTGTAAATACGGCTGAATTTAATGCAGCAAAAAAGTTATCTCCAGAAGGTACTACAGTACCTAGAAACTGTTTTATTAAATGAGGATAAATTTTAATAGCTTCTGAGATAGGACAAAAAATAACGCCATATTTTTCTAATTCTTCTTTAAATGTTGTTGCGATTGATATACTATCAAAAACTGCGTCCACTGCAACGTTTGATAAACGCTTTTGTTCATTTAGGGAGATCCCTAGTTTATCAAAAGTATCCCTTATTTCAGGATCAACTTCATCTAAATTAGCTAAGGTTTTTTTTGTTTTTGGTGCAGAATAATAAACAATTTTTTGGTAATCCATTTCCAAAAAATCTAATTTAGCCCAACTGGGGCTTTTCATTTTTCGCCATTTTTTTAATGCTCCTGTTCGGAAATGGAACATATAATCAGGTTCATTATTTTTTTTAATAATATTTCTTATTATATTTTCATTTAAACCTGGTGGAAGCGTTTCAGTTTCAATATCAGTAGAAAACCCATATTTATATGGTTGGTTTACAAGTTGTTGCAATGTAGCATTTGATTCATTCATATTTATCGCTCCAAAAATTAAATATAGATAAGATTATTTATTTGTTATAACTTTTTTTAAACTTTAAAAAACGTTTATATAATTTTTATTGATTAAGAAGAACTAGTAATTTAGAATTACTACCAAATTTATATTATGAGGTTAAAAAAAGTCAAATTTTTTATTTAATTTAACCTCATAATATAACTTTTAACTGAAGAAAGTTCTTCAATTAAAAGTTATATTATTTAACGTTTAACTTCAACACATCTTTGGAAAACAAATCTATTATTGTTATTATTTGTTGTAAGAACTTTTGATCTAACAAAACCTAAATCAAGGGCTTGGTGTATTGTTTCAGAGTAACCGTAGTTTAATTCAAGTTTTTTTAAAAAAGTACTGATTATTTCTTTTTGTGTCCAAGATTGAGAATCTGTAACTATATCATAAGATAAGTTATTAGATTTAAAAGCTAAATAGTTCTGATAAGAATTTTCATATATACTAGACTTTAAACTCTTTGAAAAAATCACAGGAACCTCAATAATATTATTATTATTATGTTCTACATAAGGGTATCCAAGTTTATTTATAACTTTCTTTAATACATTGGGGTTTGTATATTTCGTTTTAATAGATGTGTAATGAGACATTTTATTCTATTTTGTTTGAAACGTATTTAATAAGCTAAAAGATTTGAGTATATTTACATATACTAAGGATACTAAATCTTTTAAAGAGCGTCAAGATTCCTATTGCAAATTATATAAATTTTTTTAATTAATGAGCAGGCTCAGAAGGAATTGAACCTACATTAGAAACTTAGAAGGTTTCGGTCTTTATCCATTAGACGATGAGCCCATTAAGGTAAGGAAGTAAGAATTGGGCAGTACTGGACTTGAACCAGTGACCCTCTGCTTGTAAGGCAGACGCTCTACCACTGAGCTAACTGCCCTTAATCTTACTTCCTCAACATATATTCTACAACATAATTATCTTGACTGTATTTCTTAATACAATCTGGGACCAACGAAATATTATTTTGTTGTTAACAAATTGTATTAAGAAATAATGTTTTAAAAATGAGATTAAACAAATTGAAAGTCCCGATAAAGCAATTCTTATTTTAAACAAATATTTATATATCAAAATATTATTACAAGAATAAATATAATTAATCGTTACTGAGACAAAGATATTTAAATACTAATTTTCCATTTAATACATAAATATTAATTAAATAAAACGTATAAAAAAAATTTAGCTGGTGAAAGGACTTGAACCTTCAACCTACTGATTACAAATCAGTTGCTCTACCAATTGAGCTACACAAGCATTTATTTGTTAACTTTAAATACTAATTCTACACTTACAATTGAATTTATAAAAATTATTATTTTAAACCTAAGTATCGAGGGTGAATGACGGGACTTGAACCCGCGGATGGCGGAATCACAACCCACTGCCTTAACCACTTGGCTACACCCACCTTGATACCTATAATATACTGTATAGATATACTAATGAAAAATTAAACAAATGAAAATAAAATTTTTTTTTTTACTTGTGTCTTTAAACGGTTGCGAATATAAAGTATATATGACGCAACCTTCTCAAGTATTTGATCTTTTAGAATTCTTCAATCACCAGAAAGAGCTTGTTATAATTCAACATAACGGGAAAATTAATAATTATTTAAACAAAAATCCTCAATACCTAAAACAAAAAGATAAAGTTGAAATTATTACAATTGTTGGCGGTGGCTAAAAAGTCACTTTGCTAAAGTTACTGAAACTCTACCTCGCTCTGTATCCTTATAAATAATTTTTATAGGTATCTGATCACCAAGTTTGTATAACGAAGAAAGATTTGTTATTTTATTGTGTTTTTGGGAAATTTCAGAAATATGTAAGAAACATTTTATTCCTAAAACATTAATAAAAATACCGAAATCTCTTATAGAGGTAATATTACCTCTATATATTTCCCCAATGGATAAATTTTTATTTACTTTATTAAATATAGCTAACCTTGAACTAACATGAGCAATATGAAAATAATCTTTAACTTCAAGAAATTTAAATGGCATAAAAAGATTTTTATTATTTGTCCTTAGATAATATTTTGGAATATTTAAATTTAATACAAAAAATCTCAAGCCATTAAAAATCACAAGCTTTCCTTTTCCTAGAGGTTTTTCAATTTTGGCATAAATAGTCATATTTGTAAAATCAATTTGTCTAAGACGATTCCACAAGTAAATTGACTCTAAACGCTTTAAAGAAACAATTATCCGCCTAGGATTACTAGTAATATCAAGAATCAAAAATTCACCAACAAAATTGGTGTTTAATAACTCACGTGGGTCCATTGTAGGATAAATAGAAATTTCTTTTAATGGTAAAAAACATATTTGTTCTAACCCAAGATCAACTAAAGCATAATTAGATTCTATTCCTATTATAATACCAGCTAATATATCGTTTTTTTTTATTTGGTAACTATACTTTGACAAAATTAGACCAAATTTGTTAAAATCAAATTTTGATGTGATGGTAGGTAGCGACATAATTTTTTATTCTTTTTATTCGATAATAAGAATCGATATATACAAAATTTATTCTTGGAATTTTATATCATAATGTTTTTCTAAGTAAAATATGATAGGGTTAATGAGTTCTGCTACTTCATCACTTGATAGTGTTCGAATTTTAGATTGGAATTGTAATTTAAAACTTAAACTACAATAGCCTTTTTTTATAGGTTCCTTGGCATAATAATCAAATAGACTTACAGATTTCAGTAAGGGTTGGCCAAATTTATAAATTATTTGTTCAATTTCATGAGAAAATATAGATTTTTTTACTATAAAACTTAAATCGACATTAGAGATAGGATATGAGGGATATGGCAAATAATTAATCAAAGTTTTGCTTTGTGAAAAATGATTTAATACTTCTATATTCATTTCAAATAAGTAAATTTTTTTACTTATATTATTCTTCAAAGCTAAAGTTGGGTGTATTTGGCCGAAAACACCTAATTTTTTTTTCCCTACAAATAACTCAGTGGTAAGATTAGGGTGGAATTTTGTTGCATAATTATTTACTGGGTTCCAATAAATTGATACTGGAATATTTAATCTTTTGAGCAAATTTTCAAGAAGACCTTTAGCTTCGAACCAATTTATAGTTGAATTTTCCTTACCCCAATCAGAACGAAAATTTTTGCCTCCAAAAACCCCGCTAATAACTTCTACTTCTTTTTTATCTCCATTAACTAAATGTTTATAAACTCTCCCTAATTCAAAAGTTTCAAAACTTTTCCCAATATTTTTTTGGTTAAACTGTATTTTTTCTATCAAGCCGTCTAACAAGGTTAACCTTAAAGCAGACGATTCATTAAACAGTGGGTTTTTTAATCTTATTTCATCTTCGGAATTTTTCTTCATTAATATAGAATGAATACTTTCGTTAAAACCTAAATTTATAAAATAGTTCCTTAATTGTCTTTTAAGTTTTTCAATTTTGGTCAAATAACCTATTTGGTTATTCCTTAAATTTAAAGGTTCAAATTTATTAAACCCAATAGTTCTTACAACTTCTTCTATAACGTCTACTTCTCTCTCAATATCAAGCCTTCTGGTTAAAGGAATAAATAAATAGCAATTTTGACCTGTTTCAAAACGAACTTTAAAATTAAGCAATTTTAAATTTGTTATTATTTGGAAATTACTTAACTCATTATTTATATTATAAGGTCCTGTTAATCTCTTTAGGTTTTCATAAACGATTCTTATTTTTTTTTCAGATTGTTCTACATACCTAGAAAACAACGAAGAGTTATTTTTTAAATTTAAAAAAAGGTTTTTATCAGTACTTGTATTTTCAAACTTTATATTCTGGGTCCAAAATATATGCATTAACCTTAAATGGGCTTGTTCAATTAAATTTAAGTCCGTTTGTTTCTCAAGCTTGATTGAATAATCGGTTCGCAGACCCAGAATCTTTGATGATTTTTTTACTTTTTTTGAATCATATAAACCAGATTGAAGTATTACATATGATGTGTTTGTGTTTACAAGAGTATGATAATTTTGAATTAAACCTGCTATAGAAATCATTTTATTATTAATATTTAAAACTAAAACATCTTTAGTTAATTCTATTGTTTTTGATTCTTCTATAGGGAATAAAGACTTTTCAGCGGCATAATTAGGAACAAAAACTATTTCTGACGTTGCTGTTAATTGCTGTAAAGTCTCGAGGTCATAAGCAAAAAAAACTTGTCCCGTTTCTAATAGTAAATAATTTATAGTATCTATAATATTATTAATCGGTTTAAAACCCATTAATAATAATCGTTTTTTGATCCAATAAGGAGATTCTTTTATCCTTAACTTTTGGCTTTTCATATTGAACAAAGTTATACAGTCATCAAAATGTAAGAGATTCTCGCTTGTTAAATTTTTTATGACTTTGCTAAAAGATTTTTTTTGCAAATAACGTTCCCATAAAGAGTATTCCCATTTTAATATTTTATAATGTTTAAAACATTCAAAATCCCTACTTTTTAGTAAGTGTCTATAATTAATACTCTGACTATAAAAACCTTGGTTTGAATTTAACGTTTTTTTATACGAATTCAATAAAATTAAGGGTTTTATACTGTTAGGTGTTTGCAAAAATAAATTAGAATTAAAAAGAGCAGTTATTTCAGTTATTAACCCTCTCATATTTGAAACATCGGCCCTATTCGCGGTAAAACTAATGTCTAAAATAAGGTCGTTACTTTTAAAATTTTTTTTCTTATCTATACTTTCAATTTCAAAACCTGCAAGAGTTAATCTATTAACTAAATCAATTAAAGTTAAATTTTGTAGTCCTATTAGCTCCTGTACCCATTTTAAAGAAATATACATAAAATTTTATAGTAATTAAAAAATAGATAGATACATATATGTGATAATCTTAACTCAATTGTATTTTAAGATTGAATTGGCCAAAGAGATAATTTTTTTAAGCCCTAGTAAATGTCAAATTATTCTCATCTGAGTATCTTTCCATGAATCTCATAAAACGATCCCATGCTTCAGCATTTTTCATAATATAAAGTGCTTGGAGTGTTTTTGGTTTACCTTCAATAAACTTGGCATTAAGATCTTTTGTACTTAATGTCCCTTCCTTATCGATTAAAAACATCCCTGTTATTTCACTTTCTGGATTCACTACTGTGTAAAATAAACTAGCATCTTCAAAAATAAAAGTTGCTGTACCTGTAGTCCCATCTGTTGACCGTGTTATATTAATAGTAGGTATAGTAGTTTCTTCAACCCCTTTAATAAATTGTATTATAGCTTTCATAATGCTCCTAATTAAATTATTACTATTATTCTAATATTTTTATAAATAATAGAGAACTATATATGATTAAAAAAAAAAAAACAACCCAAATAAAAAGAAGTATCTAAAAATTGACTTTTTTATGAAGTTAAACTATAAGATGATCGTATTAACTCAAAATAATAATACCAATACTAGTAGTAACAATTATTATTGTTACTAAAAAAGATAATAATAAATTATTATATAATATATAACCTATGCGAAAAAAAACAATCCAAGTAATTTTAATTAAAGATGTTCAGAAATTAGGAAAACAAGGTACTCTTATTAAAGTTAAACCAGGATATATTAGAAATTACCTAATCCCTTTAAAACTTGGTAAAATAGCTACACCTAGTTTAATTAACCAATTTGAATTGCAACAAAAAGAATCGGAAGTAAAACAAATACAATTTAGTAAAAAGTGTATTATTAATAAAGAATTATTAGAAAATTCTGGTAAATTTACAATTACAAAAAAAATATCCGAGAATGGTATTTTTTATGGTAAAATTACAAAAAAACATATATTAGATTTAATCATAGACAACGTAGATTTAACTATAGATTTAGATAAAAATCAATTAGAACTACCTGATATGAAAGAATTAGGGGAATATGTTATTGAAATTATTTTAACAACAGATGTTATCGCTAAAATTAATATCGAAATATTACCAGAATAGAATATTGTGGAAAAGAGGGACTTAGAATTATCTGACTCAGAAACAATACTCCCTTACAATCTATTAGCAGAGAAACTAGTCTTAGGAAGTATATTAACAATACCTGAAGCTATTCTGTTGGTTAGTGAAAAATTACCGATTGAAGCTTTTTATTTAAAGACTCATCAAATTATTTATAAGGCTCTATTAATACTTTATGCCGAAGGTAAAACAATTGATTATATAAATTTAATTACATGGGTTCAGGATAATGGTGTTTTACCAAAAATTGGTGGAGCCCATGTAATTATAGATCTTTTAAATCAGATGCATACCTTAAGTAACCTAGAAGAATACATAGCCTTAATTTATGAAAAATACTTAAGAAGATCATTAATCGAACTTGGTGAGGAAATAATTGAAAGTGGTTATTTAACTGAAATACCATTAGAAACGATTTTCACAAAAATTGAACAAAACTTTTTTCTCATATCTGAAACTAAATCAAAAAAACATATGATTAGTGTCCAAGAGGGATTACAACAAGTTTTAAAAGAAATTGAAGAAGGTTTAAGGATACCAAGGTTACCTGGATTAAAAACAACATTTTTAGAATTTGATATAATAACTCAAGGATTCCAAAATTCTGATCTTATTATCATCGCTGGGCGCCCTTCAATGGGTAAAACTGCTTTTGCTTTTAATTTAGCAAAAAATATTGCCCAAAATCATAAAACAGGAGTAGTTTTTTTTAGCCTAGAGATGACTCGCCAACAATTAATCTATAGATTATTAGCCTCTGAAGTTGGAATAACAAATACAAGATTAAGAGCATCAAGGATTAAAGAAACTGAATGGGTTAAAATAAATAGTACTATTAAGGATTTATCACAACTAAGACTTTTTATTGACGATACTCCAGATTTATCTGTAGGTGAAATAAAATTAAAAATAAAAACAATTAATCTTGAATCCTCAAACCAAATAAATTTGGTAGTCATTGATTATTTACAACTACTAGAAGGTGTAAAACAAGATGCGAATAGAGTCCAAGAACTTTCTAAAATTACAAGAGCTTTAAAAAAATTAGCCCGTGATTTAAATATACCAATTATTGTTTTATCACAATTGAGTAGAAATGTAGAGAGTAGGGTAAACAAAAGACCAATCTTAGCAGATTTAAGGGAAAGTGGTTGTATTAATTTTTCAGTTAAAAAATCTACTGCTGAGATAAATAAAATAAAAGATAATTCTATTTTTTGTTGGACGGGTGATTGTATCTCTAAGCAACAGATTTCCGATATTAAATTTACTGGTCAAAAACCTGTTTATAGATTAGAAAGTAATTTGGGTTGGTCTTTACTAATAAGTAGTAATCATAAAATCTTAACAGATAAGGGTTGGAAAAAAATTGATCAATTAGCCTTGGATAATTTTATTAGTGCCAAATTATTACTCGGGTTTAGGTCTTTAAATAATTTAAGTAAGTATTCAATTACATGGGATAAAGTAACTAGGATAAGGTATCACAAGTTAGCCCCTGTTTATGATTTACATATTTCAAATTACTCAAACTATTTAACTAACCACTTAATTATTCATAATTCCATTGAACAAGACGCAGATGTTGTCATTATGCTATACCGTGATGAGTATTACAATAAAGATACTTTAGAAAAAAATTTAATTGAACTAATTATAGCGAAACATAGAAATGGTCCAGTTGGATCCACAAAATTAATCTTTGACCCAAAATACCTTAGGTTTTTTAATATTTAATCACTTATTATACTCTTGGGAACTTAGGTTTCTAACTTTTATAGTATCTACTAATAAAAAAATATAGAATAAATTTTTTTATAATTACTAATTAGTTAAAATTTAATTTGACCTAGAAGATAGAATTGGTTTAATCTATATTTTAATACTTTTGTGTTTGGTCTCTAGAGCGTCCTTAGTTCAGTTGGTAGAACATAGGTCTCCAAAACCTAGTGTCGAGGGTTCAACTCCTTCAGGGCGCGTATCGTATAAAACAAATTAGAGGAATTGGCCCATAATAAAAATTAAAAACTAGAAATCTTATAATAAATTTTTAATTTTAAAATTATTAAATTCAAAAAAAAATATATATATGGCAAAAAAAGTAACTAGCATAATAAAACTTGCGTTATCTGCAGGGAAAGCTGTTCCTGCACCTCCAGTAGGTCCAGCTCTTAGTCAACACGGGGTTAATATTTCGGCTTTTTGTAAAGAATACAATGCAAAAACAGCTGACCAAATTGGTTTAATTATACCAGTAGAAATATCAGTATATGAAGATAGATCTTATACATTTATACTAAAAACTCCACCAGCTTCAGTTTTATTAGTTAAAGCTACTAATATAAAAAAAGGTGCGTCAGAACCAAATAGACAAATAGTAGGATCAATCACAGCAAGTGAGATAAGAAAAATAGCCGAAATTAAATTACCAGATTTAAATACAAAAAATTTAGATAGTGCTGTTAAAATTATTGCAGGGACTGCAAAAAATATGGGAATCACAATAACTGATTAACATTTAACAAATTTTAAATAACGGGTCCAAAAAAAGAATGAGGAAATTAAATAAGCGAACGAAAGAGAACAGACAAAAAATAGAAAAACGCTTATATAGTCAAAATGATGCAATTCGTCTTTTAAAAGAAACTGCAAATGCCAAATTTATAGAATCAGTTGAAGCACATATTTCTTTATCAATTGACCCAAAGTATAGTGACCAACAATTACGAAGTACTCTAATTTTACCTAAAGGAACTGGTAATACGAAACGTATTGCAGTATTAATGCCTTTAGAAAGTATAACACCAGAGTATAAAGAATTAGCTGATATAATTGGTTCTGATGACTTAATAGAAATAATTACTAAAGGTGATATAAATTTCGATATCCTAATTGCTACACCTGACATGATGCCAAAACTAGCCAAGTTAGGTAGAATTTTAGGTCCAAAAGGGTTAATGCCATCACCAAAAGCTGGTACAGTAACAACTGATGTGAAATTAACTTTAGAAGAATTTAAAAAGGGTAAATTAGAATATAGAGCAGATAAGACAGGTATTGTTCACTTATTAATTGGGAAAAGTAATTTTGCTGATTCTGATTTATTAGAAAACCTAGTTGCTGTCTATACTTCCATTGAAAATAATAAACCTCCTGGAGTAAAAGGACGTTATTTTAAAACTTTCCATATCTGTAGTACAATGGGACCTTCAATCGAAATTGATATTTCTGCCTTAAAACTTTAAATTAATTAAACTAATAATTATCTTTTGACAAACGAATTAAAAAATATAAAATAAAAATATGACTGAAAAAATTTCGACTTTAATCGATGAACTAAAAACATTAACTTTATTAGAAGCAGCAGAACTAGTTAAAGCTATAGAGGAAACATTTGATGTTGATGCATCTGCTGGTGGCGGAGTTATGATGATGAGCCAAGGTGGAGCAGCTTCTGACGCTGGTGAAGCAGCTGAAGAAAAAACAGAGTTTGATGTAAGCTTAGATGAAGTGCCTAAAGATAAAAAGATCCCTATCTTAAAAATAGTTCGCTCTATAACAGAACTAGGTTTAAAAGAAGCTAAAGAATTAGTTGAGAATACACCAAAAGTTATAAAAGAAGGATTAACAAAAGCTGCTGCAGAAGAAACTAAAAAAACACTTGAAGATGCTGGTGCAGTTGTAACTCTGAAATAATTGTTTAACTACTCCTTTAGTAAATCTAAAGATCAATCATGTTTTTCTACACAGTGTAGAAAAACATGATTGATCTTTAGATTTACTAAAGGAGTAGTTAAACAATTATTTCAATAAATACTTTTCAATTTTTTAGAAGATTTCTTCTTCTGCATGAGAAATAAGCTCACAATCTGATTGAGGGTAAGCTACACAAGTTAATATAAAGCCTTTCTCAAGATGTTCTTCTTCTAAAAAAGCTTGCTCTGATTGCTCTACATTACCTGCTGTTAATTGACCTGTACATGATGAACAAGCTCCCGCACGGCAAGAATATGGAAGATTTAAGTCTTGCTCTTCAGCTGCTTCTAAAATAGTTTGGTCGTCAGGACAATCAATAACTTTATCAATACCTAAGTCTACGTTTATAATGTGTATATTAAATCCCATGTAATTAAATTTGGTTTAAAAATATTAAATATTACAAGCAAAATTTATTTTAATTTAAATAATAACGTAATATATAATACAGGTAGTTAGATAATTTGTCAAAGTTATAATACTTATATATAAATTGCATAGTAAGAAAGTCAAAAACATGTTCACTTAATAGGAGCTTATAACAAATGGCATTACCATGGTACCGTGTTCATACTGTAGTTCTTAACGACCCAGGCCGATTAATTGCAGTTCATTTAATGCATACAGGATTAGTTGCAGGATGGGCTGGTTCAATGGCATTATATGAATTATCTATATTTGATTTCTCAGACCCTATTTTAAACCCAATGTGGCGTCAAGGTATGTTTGTTATGCCTTTTATGACTAGATTAGGTGTTTCTGACTCATGGACAGGATGGGATATTGCCGGAGAAAGATCTGAACCACTTGTAAGTTTATGGTGTTACGAAGGAGTAGCCTATAGTCATATTATATTATCAGGTTTATGTTTCTTAGCTGCTGTTTGGCATTGGGTTTATTGGGATCTTGAATTATTCCGTGATCCAAGAACAGGTGAGCCTTCTTTAGATTTACCAAAAATTTTTGGTATACATTTATTCTTATCTGGTTTATTATGTTTTGGTTTTGGTGCATTCCATGTTACTGGATTTTTTGGTCCTGGTATTTGGGTTTCCGACGCTTATGGATTAACAGGTCAAGTTCAACCGGTAGCACCTTCATGGGGAGCTTCAGGTTTTAATCCTTTTAATCCTGGTGGAATTGCCTCACATCATATGGCAGCAGGAAGCTTTGGAGTCTTAGCAGGTGGTTTTCATTTAACTTTACGACCTCCTCAACGTTTATACCGTGCATTACGAATGGGTAATATCGAAACAGTATTATCTAGTAGTATTGCAGCTGTCTTCTTTGCAGCTTTTATTACTTCAGGAACTATGTGGTATGGTTCTGCAACAACTCCAATTGAATTATTTGGACCAACAAGATACCAATGGGATAGTGGGTATTTCCAACAAGAAATTGAACGTCGTGTTGAAGTTTCATTAAATGAAGGTGTATCTGAAAGTGAAGCTTGGTCAAGTCTTCCTGATAAATTAGCTTTCTATGACTATATTGGTAATAATCCAGCTAAAGGTGGTTTATTTAGATCTGGTCCTATGAACAAAGGTGACGGAATCGCAGAAGCTTGGTTAGGACATCCAATTTTTAGAGATCGTGAAGGTCGAGAATTAGCTGTACGTCGTATGCCAGCTTTCTTTGAAACTTTCCCTGTAATTCTAATTGATAAAGATGGAATTATTCGTGCAGATATACCATTCAGACGTGCTGAATCTAAATATAGCATAGAACAAGTTGGTGTTAACGTTAGTTTCTATGGTGGTAAATTAAATGGGCAATCATTTAAAGATGCACCAACAGTGAAAAAGTTTGCTCGTAAAGCTCAACTTGGTGAAGTTTTTGAGTTTGACAGAACAAGTTTAGAATCTGATGGAGTATTCAGAAGTAGTCCACGTGGTTGGTATACTTTTGGTCATTTAAATTTAGCATTATTATTCTTCTTAGGTCATTTATGGCATGGTTCACGTACTATATTCCGTGATGTGTTTACTGGTATTGGTTCAGAAGTTACTGAACAAGTAGAATTTGGTGCATTCCAAAAATTAGGTGATGAAACAACTCGTAAACAAGGTGTAGTATAATTTATTTTTTTAATTAATTAAAAGGAAAAAATATGGGCATAGACTTTTCACAACTTTCACAACCAGCATTAGTGTATGCAACTTTATTGATAGGAACACTAATGGTTCTCTTTTTTGCTGTTTTCTTCCGTGATCCACCTAAAATACTTAAAGAATAATTATTTATAGTTTATCTTTTCTATCTAGATGAAATTTTATTTTATATAGATAGAAAAGATAAACCATAAAGTTGATTTATAAGTATTAATCTTCATGTTCCTCAAAGGGATCTCTCAAAAATTTTGACCCCGGCCCAAACGCCGTATAAGTTGAATACGCAGTTATCCCTATTAATAAGCTAGATACAAAAATTATTAAAATTGTAGATGTTTCCATAGTTTTTACTTTATTTATAATTATTAAATTACTATACTGACAAGAAATTGTTATTAATTAACTTAAACTTTATTACATTATGGCTTTCAAAACAAAATTAGGTGATATTTTAAGACCTTTAAATTCTGAATATGGTAAAGTAGCACCAGGTTGGGCTACAACATTACTTATGGGTATCGCTATGCTATTATTTTTAGTTTTTTTATTAATTATTTTACAAATCTATAATTCATCATTAATTTTAAATGATGTTGATGTAGATTGGCAAAGTTTAGGTAATTAACTTAAATCGTATAGGTAATGTTTATTGTATTACATTTTATTTTTAAATAAAATGTAATACAATAAACATTACCTATAAGTTAAGATATTAAGATAATGGTTGTAATTTAGTTTTCTTAGGTAACCCAGTATAACTACTTACAAATTTTTCGAAATCTTTTCCATCAATTGTCTCTATTTGTGTTAATAATGTTGCCAATTGGTCTAATAATAAACGGTTTCTTTCTAATATAGTACAAGCTTTATCAAACCCATCTTCAACAATTTCAATAATTTGCATATCAATCTGATCTGCAACATCAAGGAAACAATCTGGTCTTGTTTGTAAACGGCGACCAAAGAATATTGAAGGTTGTGGTAGATCCATAGCCATTGGCGTTAAACTAGACATACCAAACCTTGTAACCATTTGTCGAGCTAAAGAATTTACTTTAAAAAAGTCATTACTAGCACCACTTGTTATTTCCATTTTTCCAAAAATAACTTTTTCTGCTGCTCTTCCGCCAAGAGTCCCTATTAATCTAGAAGATAATTGGCCTCTAGTTAAAAGAGGTTGCTCATCAGGTGTAAACCAAGTTAATCCTTGAGCACGTCCACGAGGAATTAAGGTTACTTTTTGAACATCATCATGATTTTTTAGTAATGTACCAGCTAACGCATGTCCAACTTCATGATAAGCAACTAACCTTTTATTTCTAGAATCGTTTAAAAGAACCCCCTCTAGACCGGCAATAATTCTTTCAATAGCTGTATATATTTGTTTAATTGATATTGTTTCTAGGTTAGCACGAGCTGTTAAAATCGCAGCTTCGTTAAGTATATTAGCTAAATCGGCACCTGAAAAACCAGCAGTTCTTTGTGCAATAAATTTAAGGGATGTTTTAGAGTCTATATTTTTATTTCGACTATGGACTTTCAAAATCTCTATACGCCCATATATATCTGGTAAGTTAACTGTTATTTGTCGATCAAAACGACCAGGGCGTAATAAAGCGGAATCTAAAACATCAGCTCTGTTTGTAGCTGCAATAACAATTATACCACTTGTAGGCTTAAACCCATCCATCTCGGTTAAAATTTGGTTTAATGTTTGTTCTCTCTCATCATTAGTTCCTCCAACACCTGTTCCCCTTTGTCTACCGATTGCATCAATTTCATCAATAAACAAAATACATGGAGAATTTCGCTCTGCTGTTTCAAATAAATCACGGACGCGGGAAGCACCTATTCCAACGAACATTTCAACAAATTCTGAACCAGAAATACTAATAAATGGTACACCTGCTTCTCCTGCAATTGCTTTTGCTAATAAAGTTTTTCCTGTTCCAGGGGGTCCAACTATAATAACTCCTTTTGGAGGATTAGCACCAACAGCTGTAAATAATTGTGGCATTTTAAGAAAGGAAACAAATTCTTCGAATTCTTGTTTAGCTTCATCAATACCAGCAACATCACTAAAGGAAACACCAGTATTCGCATCTAATTGAATTTTTGCACGAGCTTTACGTAAGTTACCAAAGAAGTCATAATTACTACCTTCAGAAAAAAATAGTTGGAAAACAACTAAAAGTAAAACCGGAACTAAAAGAGCACTTAGAATAGACCATGCTGATTCAAAAGTTACAGCTGGGTGTGCTGTAAAGTCTATTTGAAATTCTCTTAATTTTAAAATTAAAGATGAATTACGGATAGGAACTTTTACACCGATATGCTGCAATTTATCACCTAAGGAACCAAAAGCATCAAATACTACGATTTCAGCGTTTTCATATAAATCTACTTTTTTTATATCACCATTTTCTAAATAACCTAAAAATTTATCAAAAGAAATCATTTGACTTGGATGACTCTCTTTAAAATTAATTAAATTACTTCCTAATTCTAAAAAGTTATCCCACTTAAAATAAACAAAACCTGAAATAACTGCTAACCCAACCAAAACTATATAGAAAATCTTTGGGGTTTCATTTTTCATAAATGCCTCTCCTTAGCACACGTTAATAATATAGTATTATTAACACATATCAGGTTAAAAAACAACTAAATAAAAATTTTATGTAAACTTAATAAAAAATAAAATATAATTTCATTTATAACTATTAATTAAATTATTTCTAAGGGACAAAAATACTATGGTAGAAAAAGGAGCAAAAGTACGTATTTTAAGAAAAGAATCATATTGGTATAACGATGTTGGAACTGTTGTAATAGTAGAAAAAGTTGCTTCAAATTACCCTGTTTTAGTTAGATTTGTAAAAGTCAACTACAGTGGAACAAATACATCGAATTTTAAACAAGAAGAGTTAATAGCAGCATAGTATTTTTATTTTTATATGCGTGCCAGTTTTAAATTTAAAACTGGCACACATATAAAAATACTATTTGTAACTATATAATTCAGTTGACACACCTGGTGAAAGATCTAATATTAATAGAGTATTAACGATTTCTTTCGAATCCGATTGAATGTCAATAATCTTTTTATATCGACGGATCTCAAACTGCTCTCGAGAGTCCTTATTTACATGTGGAGACCTTAAAACACAATATGATCTTTTTTTTGTAGGGAATGATATAGGGCCCGCTACATTTAAAATCGATTTTTCATTCGCTAAAGCATCTAATATTTTTTTGCAGCATTCATTTAATACTAAATGATTAAAAGACTGTAAAATAATTCGTATTTTTTCTTTTGACATAAAAATATAACTTATTGAATAATTTTTGAAACAACACCAGCACCAATAGTTCGACCACCTTCACGGATAGCAAATCGCATTCCTTCTTCAATTGCAATTAAAGAAATTAATTTTGCTGTCATTTTAACACGGTCCCCTGGCATAACCATTAATGTTTTTTCACCTTCATCAGTAATAAAACTTATAATTTCACCTGTAACATCTGTTGTTCGTACATAGAATTGAGGTCTATACCCCGGGAAAAACGGAGTATGGCGACCACCTTCTTCTTTTGTTAAAATATAAAGTTCAGATTCAAAAGTGTTATGTGGTGTGATTGTTCCAGGTTTTGATAAAACCATTCCCCGTTCTATCTCATCTTTTTGTAATCCACGTAATAAAATACCTACATTATCTCCTGCTACACCTTCGTCTAAAGTTTTTTGGAACATTTCAACACCAGTTACTGTTGTTGACTTAGTATCACCTAAACCAACTAGATCTACTGTTTCACCTACTTTCACAATACCACGGTCAATTTTACCAGTAGCAACTGTTCCTCGGCCAGTAATTGAAAAAACATCTTCAATTGCCATTAAGAATGGTTTATCAACATCACGTATTGGTGTTGGGATATAACTATCAACTGAATCCATTAGAGTATAAATTTTATCAACCCATTTATTATCACCTTTTTTTAAAGTAGGTTCATTATTAATGGCATCAAGAGCTTGTAAAGCAGAACCAGTAAGTATTGGTATATCATCACCAGGGAAATCATAATTAGATAATAACTCTCTAACTTCTAGTTCCACTAACTCTACTAATTCAAGATCGTCTACTTGGTCTTCTTTATTTAAGAATACTACGATATGGGGTACACCAACTTGTTTAGATAATAAAATATGCTCACGTGTTTGAGGCATAGGACCATCAGCAGCTGAAACAACTAAAATTGCTCCATCCATCTGTGCCGCACCCGTAATCATATTTTTAACATAATCTGCATGTCCTGGACAATCTACATGGGCATAATGACGACTTGCTGTTTCATACTCTACATGTGCTGTATTTATTGTAATTCCACGTGCACGTTCTTCAGGTGCTGCATCGATATCTTCATATTTTTTTGCATTAGTAGAATCCCCTGTAAGTGATAAAACAGCTGTAATTGCAGCCGTTAATGTAGTTTTGCCATGATCTACATGTCCAATTGTTCCAATATTGATATGTGGTTTCGTACGGTCATATTTTTCGCGAGCCATAATATATAGTCCTTGTGTTATTTTATATTTTTTACTTTTGGCGTTTAATCAAATAAAATTTAATTAATAAAAATGCTTAAGAACGGAAATGGGCAAAAGCTTTATTTGATCTTGCCATACGGTGAGTTTCATCTTTTTTACGGATTGCATTACCAGAACCCTTAGAAGCGTCGATAATCTCATTTGCTAATTTAATTGCGATTGTTTTTCCCGAGCGCGCTCTAGCAAATTGGATAATCCAGCATAAACCTAAATTAATACCTCTAAATTTTTTTACTTCAATAGGCACTTGGTAAGTAGAACCTCCAACACGCTTAGCTTTTATTTTAACTGCAGGACTTACATTTTTTACAGCTTTTTCAAAAATCTTTAGTGGCTGGTTGTTTGTTCTCTCTTTTATAATATCAAAGGCTTCATAAATTATTTTTTGTGCTACAGTTTTTTTACCACTTTTTAGAATTTTTGATATCATTAAATTTACTAAAAAACTATCATAAACTGAGTCAGCTATGGGAAATTTTCTTTTTTTATTTGTACGACGTGACATAATTTATTTTATTAACCTTTTTTTTATTTTACTGGTTTTTTCATCCCATATTTTGAACGACCCTGACGTCGATCTTTTACCCCAATTGTATCCAGAGTTCCTCTAATAATATGATAACGTACTCCTGGTAAATCTTTTACCCTTCCACCACGAAGTAAAACTACAGAATGCTCTTGTAAGTTATGGCCAATCCCAGGAATATAAGCTGTAACCTCAAATCCAGAAGTTAACCTCACTCGAGCTACTTTTCGTATCGCTGAGTTTGGTTTTTTTGGTGTAATTGTATGAACCCTTGTGCATACACCTCGACGTTGAGGACAACTCTTTAATGCAGGTGATTTTGTTCGGGGTTGAATTTTTTTACGTCGTACTCGAATAAGTTGTTGTATAGTTGGCATATATTTAAATTTTAATTAATTAATTTATAGGTTTTAGCTAACCACATTTTCAATCTTGTATTTTTTTAAGAACCTTTCAACTCGACCTTCGGTATCAATTATTCTTTGTGACCCTGTATAAAAAGGATGGTTACCTGACCAAATATCAACATGTAATTCAGGTTTTGTTGAACCTACAATCATGATTAATTGACCATCATAATAGACTTTTGTATCATTAAACCATTTTGGATGTATATTCTTTTTAGGCATATAAATAATGTTTATAATAAGTATATAGTAAAATCTTGTTTTGAATTAACGTTTTGAGTACTGAGAAGCTTTTCTGGCTTTTTTTAAACCATATTTACGACGTTCTTTAATTCGTGCGTCACGTTTTAAAAAACCTTCAAATTTTAAAATAGGTCTGAAATTAATCTTATCTACTTTACAAAGAGCTCTTGCAATCCCTAATCTTATTGAATCAGCTTGCCCAGTTAAACCGCCGCCTTTGACATTCGCAATAATTTTATACTTTTTATCTAATTTAACTTTTTTTAAAGGTAAGCTTATTTGGTTTAAATAAGTAAAATTTTGTTGAAAGTATTGTTCTGCTTTATGACCATTTACTTCACATGTTATTTGAGAAGTTGATTCTGTAAAAGGTACTAGATAAACGATTGCTGTAGATTCTTTTTTTCTACCAATCCCATAAATATAAGGATTAGTTTGATTTTTACTTGTCATAGACTTTAATTATTATAATTCTATTTTTTGAGGTTTTTGAGACATATGGGGATGCTCTTGACCTTTGTATACTTTTAATTTTGTAAATAGTTTTCGACCTAAACGATTTTTTGGAAGCATTCCTTTAATGGCCTTTTCAAGAATACGTTCTGGTATACGAACTTGTAAATCTTCAAAACTTTCAACTGTTTTTCCACCAGGTCGACCTGAATGGCGAAAGTATAATTTTTGTACTCGTTTCTTACCAGTTACATTTATTTCACTTGCATTTACTATTATAATGTAATCCCCAACATCTTGTGCAGGTGTAAAAATAGTTTTATTTTTACCTCTTAGTAAATTAGAAACTTCTGTAGCTAATCGACCTAAACATTTATCTTTTGCATCAATTATATACCATTGCTGTTTTAAATCAAGTTTCGACGGAATAAAAGTATCTTTCATAATAATATTAAATTCTATAATAAAGTTGGATGCGGATAAAAATTCCAATAGTATAAAGTACTAACCATTAGGTGGTTCATAAAAAAGTGTTAATTTATTCTTTATTTCTTCTACTGATTTTGGGCCTAGCCCTTCTATAGTTATTAAGTTAGGAGAAGGGTATTCCATTAAATCCCAAGTAAAATTTATATTAACCTTATTCAAAGCTTTAATTATTCGGTTTGATAAACCTAAGCCTTTTAAAGACCCACTCTCCATATCAGTCACGCGTTTTAGTAATCTTTCTTCTGGTGTACTTTTTTTATTAACATTAGTTTTCTCTTTTTCTTGCTTTTCTCTGTTTCCTATAATTTCAATTTTTTCTTTTTCGGACTTTATTTCCGTTTCTATAACTTCAATTCTTTCCTTCTTTAGCTTTACTTTCGTTTTTTTTATTGTTTTGTCAACCTCTAATAGGGCATTTGTAGGAACCTTATCTTTCTCAATAGGTTTTTCTATTTCCTTATAATTAAAACAAGGAAACTCCATATTAGTAATTGTTGATAACATATAACCTATCATATTACGGGCTTGTATCAATGCCTGGTGAGGCAATAAAGTACCATTAGTAAAAATCTCTAGATGAAGTTCCTCGTTTGTATTTTCAACATCCTGCGGTAATGGTTTAATATAAGAATTAACCTTCAATACTGGTGCAAAATTAGAGTCGATTGGGATAAAATCTGTAGCTCCTTCTAGTTTTTGGTTTTTAGCTAGAATATAAGATTTCCCATATTCTATTTTTATTGCTAATTCAATTACTGATTCATCAGAGATTGTTAATAAATGAGTATTAGGATTTAAAACTTTAATACCATTAGGTAAAGTAAGGGCTCCTGCAGTTATTATAGCTGGCCCTTGTGCTTTTAACAGTCCATAACAAGCTTGACCGGTGTTATTTTGGTCATATATAATAATTTCTTTTAAATTTAATATAATCTCAAGAAGATCTTCACGAACCCCTTCTAAAGGTGTGAATTCATTATTTACACCGGCAACTCGAACACCAGTAATTCGAAAGCCATATAAATTTGAAAGTAAAGCACGTCTTAACATATTACCGATTGTAGTACCCTCACTTTGTTCTAATGAAGTAAAAACAAAATGTCCATAAAATTCATTATGGTTTAATAAATCTAAGTCTACACACTTACATTTACTATTTATCTTCATTATTTATCTCCTTTTTGTTAATATCTATGTATTTTAGTTGTATAGAGCTATAACAACTATATAGGTTGTAGTTACTTTTATAAAGCTGAATTATTTTATTGTTTTTACAAAAAATTTAAGTTAATTCATTTTAAACTCTTCTACGTTTAGGAGGGCGACAACCATTATAAGGTATAAAAGTTACATCTTTTATAGAAACAATTCTTATACCTTTTTGATAAACTGCTCGAATAGCAGGTTCTCTACCTGGCCCAGAACCTTTGATAACAACTTCTAATCTCTTAAGCCCATATGCTTCTTTAGCTATCAATGCAGCTTTTTCGGCAGCTTTTTGGGAAGCAAATGGGGTACCTTTTCGCGATCCTTTAAAATCTACAGTCCCCGAGGAAGCCCATGATAATGTGTTTCCATTTAAATCACTTACCGTTACAATTGTATTATTAAAAGTAGCGTGTACATGCATAGTTCCAGTAACAATAGTGCGCTTCATTTTTTTTTTCATTTCTTACATTCTCCAACCTGGGGTTAAATTTTCTAAATATGGTTTACTTGTTTTTTCCTGCCACCGTTTTTTTTCCTCCTCTTCGAGTTCTACCATTAGTTCTTGTTCGCTGACCTCGGACAGGTAACCCTGCACGGTGTCGACGCCCTTTAATTGAACCATTCTCCATTAACCTTTTTATATTTAAGTTTGTTAAACGGAATAGGTCAGCCTCAAGTTGGTAATTTTTTTCTAAAACCTTTCTCAGGTTACTAATATCTTCATCAGATAAATCTTTTGTTCTTACACCTGCTTCATCGGCATCTTTTAATCCTGCTGTGTCTAAAATTTCTTGCGCTCTAGATAAACCAATACCGTAGATCCCCGTTAAAGCATATTTAATTTTTTTATTGTTTGCCAGATCTATTCCAAGAAATCGAACCATATTTTATCTCCATTTTCTTTTTAAATTTAACCTTGTCGTTGCTTATGTTTAAGATTAGTACAAATTACTTGAACTCGACCATGGCGACGTATAATTCTACATTTTTCACACATTTTTTTTACTGAAGGTCTAACTTTCATATTTTTATAAATTGTATAATTTTTTTATTTTAACCCATTTTAAATTACTTGGTTGCTGCAAAAATTTAAAACATAGTTTCAGCGTTTAATAAATTCCTAACTTTTCTAAAAGTGTCTACTAAAACATTAACCAAAATAAGTTGAGAAGTTAACCCAAACCCACGTAAATTTAAATTATTTACTGGTAATAAATACTCTAAACCATTAAGTAGAATCAGAACACCAATAAGAAAGACCGCATTTAAAATTGTTAATCTTTTAATGGTTATTGATAAATAGCTTTGTGTTGACTTCCCTGGAGTTATTCCTTTTATTGTTACAGAATTTTTACGGAATTGTTCAGTCATATCTTTTGGATCTAAAAGTATAGTTGAATAAAATGACGTAAAAAAAAAGACTAATATACCATAGGTAGACCAATAAAAAATTTTCCCAACCCCTAACGTTAAATTTGTAGAAAGGGAATTTAAAAAAGAAAATAATTCGATATTAACAAGTTGTCCGTAGATTAAATTAGTAAGAGAAGATAAAATAACCATTACCGAAGAAGTAAAAACTAAAGGCATTACTCCTGCTTGGTTAACACGAAGAGGTAAATTACTATTATTCCATAATGAAAATTTATTTACATTACGTAATAATTGACTTGCAGAAACTAATGGGATTTTCACCATTGCCTCATTTATATAAATACACCCAACTGTCGTTAATAAAAATATCCCACCAATAAAAAAACTAACTATAATATTTTGGTTTGACAAAGCTAAAATCATAGCTCTAAGTTGATCAGGGAAATTTGAAACAATATTAAAACAAATTAATATAGATGATCCATTACCTATACCATCTTTTGTAATCAATTCACTAAACCATAAAATAATCATTGATCCCGCTATTAATGTTAGGCTTATTTGAATTAATACCAAAACGTTCCAGTTAAATATTAATGGACGAAAACTATAAGTTGTGACAATACTTTCAATAATGGCACAAAAAAAAGTTAAATATCTGGTATAATCTGTAAGCTTACGTCGACCATATTCACCTTCTTCTTTTTGTAATTTTAAAAGAGTTGGGTTAATAGTAGTTAAAAGTTGAATTATAATAGAGGCATTTATATTAGGTAAAATCCCAAGACTTAATATACTAAAAGAAGCATTTTCACCTCCAGAAAAACTATTCAAAATCGTAGCAACTGCAGTTGTTGAAGTATTTGATTCTAATAAAGGAGAAAATGTTTTAATATCTATATAAGGAAGCGGTATAAAACTACCTATCCTAACTAATGTAAGTAAGCCAATTGTTAAAAAGAAACGTTGTCGAAAAGAAGGAGTATTTTTACTTCGTAATTGTAAATTCATGGAAAAACTTAAATAAATAGATATTTTTCTTATATTAACAAATATTTTTTTCCACTAATCTCGTTAGTTTTATCCTTATTTCCCTAACACTTGTTCTAAGGATATTTGTCGTTTTTGCATAACTTGCTCAATTGTGTTTAAACTTTGTAAAGCAACGATAGTAGCCCTAGCATTATTTAAAGGATTATTCGAACCAAGTTGCTTTGATAAAATGTTTTTAATACCTGCAAGTTCTAAAACAATACGTACCGAACCACCAGCAATAACCCCTGTTCCTGGTACCGCGGGTCTAATAAAAACTTTCGAACCACCTGATATACCAACCATAGCATGAGGAATTGTTTTACCTTCAGCAATAGGAATCGTTAGTACATTTTTTTTTGCATCAGTTTCTGCTTTTTTTATCGCAGTACTCACTTCTTCAGCTTTACCTACACCTACTCCGACTCTTTCTTCCATATCACCTACGACAACAGTTGCTCGGAAGCTTATTTTTTTTCCACCTTTTACTACTTTTGAAACCCGAGAAATTTTTACTACCCTTTGTTCCCAACGAATTTTTTTATTTGGAGTGGTCATAAATGTGCTAAAATACTAAATAAATTTATATTTAAAACCTATAATTACTAAAAATTTAACCCAACTAACCTAGCACCTTCAGCTAGTTCTTTTATTCTGCCGTGATAAGATTTTTTCCCTCTATCAAATATTATTTCTTTAATATTTTCTTCTAATAATCGTGTACCAATAATTTCCCCGACAATTTTTGAAGCCATTTTATTTGAAGTTTTATCGCATTTTGCTTTTACTTCTAATTCTAAAGTAGAACAACTTATAATTGTCTTTGAACAGGAATCATCAATAACTTGAGCGTAAATATGTTTATTTGAACGAAAAACAGCTAAGCGTGGTTTAAGATTATTACCTTTAATTATTTTCTTCTCTCTCTTTCCCATAATTTATTATTTCCCTGATTTTCCTACTTTACGTTTAATAATTTCACCTTTGTATAATATGCCTTTACCCTTATATGGTTCAGGAGGACGTTTACTTCTTATTGTTGCAGCTAATTGACCGACAAGTTCATTATCAAACCCGGTAATAATTATCCCTACATTTTTTTCTACTTTAATCTCAATGCCTAAAGGTATTGCTATTAAAACTGGATGACTATAACCTAAATTTAGAACTAAATCTTTATCTTTTAATTGGGCACGATAACCAACCCCTTTAAGTTCAAGCGTACGTTCAAATTTTTGTGAAACACCAACGACCATATTATTAATTAAAGTTCTACTTAGACCATATAGTTGGTTGGCGATTCGTGTATTTTCATTTTTAGTTACGTAAATAATATTCTCACGTAATTCAACTGAAATTAAATCTGAAATTTTTCTAAAAAGTTTCCCATGTGGTCCTGAAACCTCGATATTGTTTTGCTTAACCTCAACTTGAACATTAGATGGTACCTTTATAGGTAATTTACCGATTCTTCCCATATAAATTTAAACCTTTATTACCAAATATAACAAATAACTTCACCACCGACGCCTAATTTTTTTGCTTTATTATTTGTAAGAATTCCTTTGGAAGTTGATAATATAGCTATTCCTAGATTACTTAAAACATTAGGTAAATTGCTTTTATTCACATAAATCCTTAAACCAGGTTTGCTTATTCTTTTGATCCCTGTAATAATTGGTTGTCTTTTTTGACTATGATATTTTAAACAAAGTAATAAATATTTTCTATTAGAAACTTCAATTTCTTCAAAATTAGAAATATAACCTTCTTCTTTTAAAATTTTTACAACTGAATAAGTTACTTTCGTTTTTATAACTCGGACAATTTGGTGACGAACCAAATTTGCGTTTCTAATGCGAGTCAGTGTGTCTGCAATAATATCTGTTGTCACTATATTTTCATACTCCTTTTTAATCAGTTAATGGGAAACCAAACTCTTTTAGAAGAGCAATACCTTCAGTTTTTGTTTGTGCTGTTGTTACTATAGAAATATTAAAGCCCTTTATTTGGTCTACATTTTCATAGCTAATTTCAGGGAATACTAACTGCTCTTTTAATCCAAAATTATAATTACCATTACGGTCAAAACCTTTTAAACTCAAGCCTCTAAAATCTCTAATCCTTGGTAAAACAAGGTGAATTAATTTTTCTAAGAAAGCATACATTTTTTTACTTCTAAGAGTTACTGTTATACCCAAAACCATTTCTTCTCGAACTTTAAAACCTGCGATAGATTTTTTTGCTTTTGTTAATATTGGCTGTTGTCCTGTGATTAAACGCATTTCATCAACAGACTTTTGTAATGTTTTATTATTTTGACCATCGACACCTAAACCTCGGTTTAGCTGGATTTTAACTAACTTTGGAACTTGATGGTTATTTTTATAATTAAATTGTTTAACTAAATTAGGGAATACTAAATCTTTGTATAAAAATTTTAAACTTTTTGCCTCGATTTCATTATCATTTATCATAAAATCTTACTCCTGGTAAAGTGATACATTTGAACTATGGATTGGAAATTCAATCCTTTTAATTTCACCATTCTCTTCAGGTCGTGTAGGTTTAACATGTTTAATTCTTATATTGATACCTTCAATAATAAGTTTGTTTTCTTGTTTTATTATTTGTTTTACAAGCCCTACTTTTCCTTTTTCTTGGCCAGAAATTATTTTAACTTTTTCACCTATTTTTACATGTACCTTCATTTTTAAAGTAGCTTTCTTCTTCATTTAAATAACCTCAGGTGCTAATGAAACAATTTTAGTAAAATCTTTATCACGAATTTCTCTTGCAATTGGGCCAAAAATTCTTGTACCTTTTGGGTTTTTATCTATGTTAATAATAACAGCTGCATTATCATCAAAACTAATACTAGTTCCATCTTTACGTGAAACAGCTTTTTTTGTTCTTATAACAACAGCTTTAACAATATCAGATCTTTTAGTTAACATATTTGGTGTTGCTTCCTTTACAACCCCAATAATAATATCACCAAGTCTTGCATATTTGCGACGACCACCTAGTACACGAATGCACATAATTTTTTTTGCACCTGTATTATCTGCTACTGTTAAATATGTTTGTGGTTGTATCATAATAAATTTTAAAACCTTAATTAACGATTACTGCTTTATTTAGTATTTTTTTTACTATCCAACGTTTTTTTTTACTTAATGGTCTACTTTCCTCTAATAATATCTCATCCCCAATATTACAAATATCCTCTGCATCATGTGCTAAATAACGTTTTGTTCTAACTATAATTTTTGAATAAAACTTATGTTTATAACGATACTCAACAGCAACAACAACACTTTTTTGCATTTTATTGCTTATTACAATACCAAGTCTCTGCAATTTAACCATAAATCATTATTCCTTAAGATAATTTTCTAATTACTTTTTTGTATCATTAATAACTGTGCTAACCTATGCTTTCCATGTTTAAATTGGTGCGATTTAAAAGATTGTTTTGCTCCACGTCGTAAACGCAATTTAAACAATTGTTTTTTTATATTTAAGATTTCATTTTCTAACTCATTTTTATCTAAGTTTTTGATTTCATCGATTTTCGGTAGACTCATAATAGGTATACTTTCTTCTTTAATTTATAAGAAATTTTGTTTTAATTGGTAACTTATAAGAAGCAATCATCATTGCTTCCTTTGCAAGTTTTAAAGGAACACCGCTTAATTCAAACAAAATAGTTCCAGGTTTGACTACAGCTACCCAATAGTCAACTGACCCTTTCCCTGATCCCATTCTTGATTCTGCGGCTCTGGCAGTTACTGGTTTGTCTGGGAAAACCGTTATCCATAACTTACCACCACGTTTTGTGTATCGTGTAATTGTTCTTCTTGTAGCTTCAATTTGACGTGATGTTAACCAAGTGGGTTCTAATGCTTGGATAGCGTAATCACCAAAACTAATTTTATTTCCTCTTGAGGCTTTCCCTTTTAATCTACCACGGTGTTGTTTTCGAAATTTTGTTTTCTTAGGGCTAAGCATTTTCTTAAATTTTGTAATGTTATTAAATATTTTTTTTCGCTACTATTTCATTTTTAAAAAGCCATATTTTAATCCCTAAAATGCCATATGTTGTTTGAGCTACTTTATAAGAATAGTCAATATTAGCACGTAATGTTTGAAGCGGAACACGTCCTTCACGAACCCATTCTGTTCTTGCAATCTCAGCACCATTTAAACGACCTGCTATTTGCACTTTAATTCCTTTTAGTTCGTCTTCTGTTCTATAGCGTCGAAGGATTTCTCGGATACATTTTCTGAATGAAACACGCTCTTCTAATTTTTTTACTAAAACGTCAACTAATATACTGGCTTCAGTATATGGTTTTGTTATTTCAACAATATTAATTAAAACTTTTTTGTTTTTTAGAAGTGCACTAAGTTCTTGATCTAATGTTCTTAATAGTGATCCTGATTTACCTACAATACGGCCAGGTACTACAGATTGGATTTCAATATAGATTCTTTTTTTTGTCTCGTTACGTTTAATAATAAGTTTAGTAATACCTGAATAACCGACGTTATTTGAAATTAGGAATTTAGAGATATATTCTCGAATCGTATAGTCCTCTTTTAAAAAAGAAATATAAGAATTTGTTCTACTATACCATAATGATCTATCTTCTTGTATAATCCCCAGTCTAAAGCCTAAAGGATGTGTTTTATGTCCCATAATCTAGTCTCGTATTAGTTTTATTAAAAATTTATTTATGAATCTATTAAGTATTGGGTTCTAAAATTATGGTAATATGACAAGTTGGTTTACGAATTTGATAACCTCTACCTTGTGCACGTGGTCTAAACCTACGTAACACTGGACCTTGGTCAGCAAAGACTGTCTTAACAATTAGATCTTCTTTATTCAGACCATTATTATTTTCAGCATTTGCAGCAGCTGAGTTTAATACTTGCCAAATTGGGCCACAAGCTCTGTAAGGCATAAATTGTAATAACATTAAAGCTTCTAAATATGTACGCCCGCGAATTTGGTCTAAAACACGTCGCACTTTATGTGATGATATTCTAATGTATTTGCTGACAGCTTTTGATGTTTGTTTATCTTTCATTTATTTGTTAAATATTTATTTCTTTTTTGTACGTCTATCACTACTTTTTATATGTGAGCGGAAGTTTCTAGTTGGTATAAATTCTCCAAGCTTATGACCAATAATTTGGTCAGATATAAAAAGCGGGATATGTTTTTTACCATTATATACTGAAATTGTATGACCGATCATCGCTGGAATAATCATAGATGAGCGTGACCACGTCTTAATTGAGGTTTTTTTCCCAGTTTTATTCATTTTTTCAATTTTTTGTAGCAAATGATAAGCTATAAAAGGGCCTTTACGAAAAGATCTTGCCATAAATTTATTTGAAGATAAAATTATAAAAATAATTAAAAGAACAGTTAGTCTTATACTCTTGAACGAACTATATAAATATCGCTGTACTTATCTTTTTTTCTTGTTTTAACACCAAGTGCAGCTTTACCCCAAGGAGTATAAGCTTTTGGACGTCCAATAGTTGCACGACCTTCTCCACCACCATGTGGATGGTCACAAGGGTTCATAACAGAACCACGTACTGTTGGTCTAATGCCAAGCCAACGTTTACGACCTGCTTTCCCTAATTTAATATTATTACTATCTCGATTACTTACGATACCAATTGTTGCATAGCAACTTTTATGAACAATCCTAATTTCTTTAGAGGGTAAACGTACTGTGACATAATTATTCTCTTTTGCTAATATCCTTGCTGAAGTTCCTGCTGCACGAACAATTTGGCCACCTTTATTATAAGACAGTTCTATATTATGAATAGAAGTACCTAAAGGTATATTTTCTAAAGGTAATGCATTACCAATTTCAACAGGCGCATTTGGGCCAGACATTATTTTACTGCCAATTTTTAAAGAATCAGGACAAATTATATAAGTTTTATCACCATTTTCATAATGAATTAATGCAATCCTAGCGTTACGGTTAGGATCATATTCAATAGCAAAAACATTACCTAAAATATCATGTTTTTTACGTTTAAAATCTATAAGACGATATCTTCTTTTATGACCACCACCATGATGGCGCGTTGTAATTAAACCTTGGTTATTACGACCTTTTTTTCGATGATTTCTTCCAATTAACTTTTTTTCTGGTTTTGTTTTAGTTATTTCATCAAAAGACGAAAAAACAGTATTTCTTGTACCAACAGTATAAACTTTACAAATACGAATAGCCATAAATATTATTCCTCTTCCTCTTTATTTAATAGTTATGTTATTAGTTAGTAGAAAAGAGATCAATTTTATTATCCTTTGCTAATTTCACGATTACTTTTTTGTAACGAGGTCTAACACCTGTAAATTGTCCCACACGACGTTTTTTCTTAGGTAAGTTACAACTATTAACTTTAATAACACTTACATCAAATAAAAACTCAATTGCCTTTTTTATACTAACTTTAGTTAGTTTAGGATCTACTAAGAATGTATATTGGTTATTTTCTAATAATAAGTTTGTTTTAATAGTCGTAACAGGGTATTTGATCAAATCAATACTTGAACTAAATTTTATTCTAGCCATTATAAGTTTCCTCAATTGTTTTTAAACTATCTTTAGTAATCAATAAATTTTTAGCTAATAAAATTTGCTTTAAGTTTAAGTTATTTGCAACTATTAATTTAATTGTTTTTATATTTCGAGTAGATTTAAGTAATTTCTCCTCTATTTTTGGAACAACAATTAATGTATTTTCAAATAAATTTATACCAAAAATATTTAATACTTTAATAATATTACTTGTTTTATATTCTAAAAAGTTAAAATTATCTATTATCGTGATATCTTTTTGTTTAGCAATTAATAAGCTTCTTAAACTTAATTGCCATTCTTTACGGTTTATCTTACTTGAATACAATTTTGGTTTTGGACCAAAAGAAACCCCTCCACCTTTCCATAAAGGTGATCTATTTGAACCTGCACGAGCTCTTCCAGTACCTTTTTGTCTCCAAGGTTTACGGCCTCCACCTTTTACTTCTGCTCTAGTTAATGTGCTGGCACTACCCTGTCTTTCATTAGATCTTTGTGCTAAATATGCACGCTGAATAACATAATTAATTGTATTAGTTGCTTCTTTCGCTTTTAAAGTTAATGTTATCTCATCTCCACTTTCTTCTCCTGTTAAGATTTTAATAGGAAAAGTAAGAATTTTTTGTAAAATCATAAATAATTTTTTAGTTTATTATTAAAATTTAATTTGAACGAACAATATTCAGTAAATTACCAGGTTTACCAGGTACATTACCTTTTAGAATTAAAAGATTTTGTTTTGAATCAATCCCTAAAATTTCTAGTTTTGATACGGTAATCTTTTTTGCTCCTAATTGTCCTGCCATTAATTTTCCTGGGAACACTCGACCTGGTGAAGTTCCTGGTCCTATTGACCCTGGAGCTCTATGATTTTTAGAACCATGAGTCATTGGCCCACGTTTAAATTTATGTCTTTTATGGTTTCCACTAAACCCCTTACCTATAGACTTTCCAGTAACATTAACAAATTGACCAATCTCAAAATGATTAACATTTAATACTTGGCCTAATGAGTAATTTTCTAAATCCAGAACTTTGTATTCGCACAAATCAGATAAGGGTGGTAACCCATTTTTCTTTAAGTGTCCTAGTTCAGCTTTTTTTAGGTTTAACGTTCGCCCTTTTGAATGCCCAATTTGAACTGCATTATACCCATTAAGTTTTTCCGTTTTAAGCTGAGTAATAAAACATGAGCCAATACGTACTACAGTTACCGGCAACGCTAAACCGTCTTTATCAAAAACTTGCGTCATGCCAATTTTATTCCCAAATATTCCAATAGACACAATTATTTATACTCCAAATTTATATTTTAGAACTAAATTAATATAGTAAATATACCAATTAAAGTAATCGACATATGGATTAAACTGTTAATAAAATTATTCAATTTTATTAATTAATAATCTAGTTAATTTTTGTCTATGTCCAATCTTTTTACGATATTTTTTTTTGGGTTTCATTTTAAAAACAAGGATTTTTGGCCCTAAAAAATGTTTACTCACTACCCCTTTTACTACAACATTGTTTAAGTAGGGTTGACCGATAAGAGTATTTGTTTTTTGTTTAACAAATAAAACTCGTCTGATTAAAATAGTACTACCGATTTTAAGAATCAACCTATTAAACTCAATAAATTTTTTAGGTTCTACCCAAAATTGACGACCACTGGCTTCTATAATTGCGTATTCCATTGAATAAAAATTATATAACCCTAAGTAATAGTTTTTCAAATTTCTTGATACTATTCTGTTTTATTTTTTTAATTATAATTCAAACATAAAAGTCCTGGCATAAGCTATCTTCCCAAAGGACTGCTCCTTAAGTATTGTAACTGTTATAGCGTTTCACCATTGAGTTCGAAATGGATCAATGTGGTTCCACTATCCTTTAAACACCAAGACAATATTTTTTAAAGCTAGAAAAAAGTTCAAGTCCTCGATCTATTAGTACATCTCAGCTTAATATATTACTATACTTCTACTTGATGCCTATTTGCAAACCGTTCTTAAAAGAGCGGTTATGTAACGGCTAGTCTTGCCGTGATCTTACTTGCTTTCACAATAAGAGTACTCATCTTGAGGTGGGCTTCCCACTTAGATGCTTTCAGCGGTTATCCTTTCCATACGTAGCTACCCAGCGTTTACCATTGGTATGATAACTGGTACACCAGCGGTATGTTCTTCTCGGTCCTCTCGTACTAAAGAAGAATCCTCTCAATACTCTAACGCCTACACCGGATATGGACCGAACTGTCTCACGACGTTCTGAACCCAGCTCACGTACCGCTTTCATGGGCGAACAGCCCAACCCTTGGGACGTACTACCGCCCCAGGATGCGATGAGCCGACATCGAGGTGCCAAACCTCCCCGTCGATGTGAACTCTTGGGGGAGATCAGCCTGTTATCCCTAGAGTAACTTTTATCCGTTGAGTGACGACTTTTCCACTCAATATCGCCAGATCACTAAGACCGACTTTCGTCTCTGTTCGACTTGTAGGTCTCACAGTCAAGCTTCCTTATGCCTTTACACTCTTCGATCGATTTCTGACCGATCTGAGGAAACCTTTGTACGCCTCCGTTACCTTTTAGGAGGCGACCGCCCCAGTCAAACTGCCCGCCTGAAACTGTCCCCTGACCGGCTAACGATACAGGGTTAGAATTCTAGTTTTATTAGAGTGGTATCTCACTGATGGCTCAATTACTCCCGTAAGAGTAACGTCAAAGCCTCCCACCTATGCTGCGCAAATAAAACCCGAAACCAATTTCAAGTTACAGTAAAGCTTCATAGGGTCTTTCTGTCCTGGTGCAGGTAGTCCGCATCTTCACAGACAAGTCTATTTCACCGAGTCTCTCTCTGAGACAGTGTCCAAATCGTTACGCCTTTCGTGCGGGTCGGAACTTACCCGACAAGGAATTTCGCTACCTTAGGACCGTTATAGTTACGGCCGCCGTTCACCGGGGCTTCAGTTATCAGCTTCGTAAAAAACTAACCAACTTCTTTAACCTTCCGGCACTGGGCAGGCGTCAGCCCCCATACGTTGTCTTACAACTTAGCGGAGACCTGTGTTTTTGGTAAACAGTCGCTTGGACCTTGTTATTGCAACCTAATAGGTACCCCTTCTCCCGAAGTTACAGGGTTATTTTGCCGAGTTCCTTAGAGAGAGTTATCTCGCGCCCTTTGGTATACTCTACCAACCCACCTGTGTCGGTTTAGAGTACAGGTATTCTTTATTTATGGCAGTGCAAGCTTTTCTTGGAAGTATAACATCAACTACTTCATATAACGCGCACGTTATTCCGTATTCATGACTCAGCTCAAAGTATTTTCTCTACTTCTCAACACCTCGTACACTTAAACCAATAACCAATATTTGGCTAGTCTAGCTGTCTTCGTCCCTCGTTGCCAATAAAGAATAGTATAGGAATATTAACCTATTGTCCATCGACTACGCTTTTCAGCCTCGCCTTAGGTCCTGACTTACCCCCCGCGGACGAGCCTTCCGGAGGAAACCTTAGGTTTTCAGGGCATCGGATTCTCACCCATGTTTTCGCTACTCAAGCCGACATTCTCACTTCTGCTTCGTCCACGCCCGCTTACGCTAACGCTTCAATCTATAACAGAACGCTCCCCTACCGATATAATTATTTATTATTATTTTTAATATCTCACAGCTTCGGCAAATTACTTAGTCCCGTTCATTTTCGGCGCAGGATTACTCGACCAGTGAGCTATTACGCACTCTTTAAAGGATTGCTGCTTCTAAGCAAACCTCCTGGTTGTTTAAGTCTTCCCACCTCCTTTACCACTTAGTAATTATTTAGGGGCCTTAGCTGGTGATCTGGGCTGTTTCCCTCTTGACAATGGAGCTTATCCCCCATAGTCTTACTGGTTAGCTATACACTTAGTATTCTTAGTTTGCGTCGATTTGGTACCGAATTACCAGCCCGCACCGAAACAGTGCTTTACCCCTAAGCTATAACGCTAACCGCTGCGCCTAAACACATTTCGGGGAGAACCAGCTAGCTCCGAATTCGATTGGCATTTCACCCCTAACCACAGCTCATCTGCTGATTTTTCAACATCAGTCAGTTCGGACCTCCACTTAGTATTACCGAAGCTTCATCCTGGCCATGGTTAGATCATCCGG